AATCAAATAATGTTGGAACTTTTAGCATTGAAAAATGAGTAATAAATTTAGCAGAAATTTTTAGGCTAAATTTGGGAAAATTTTTTAAGAGAGTGAGCATATGTGCACGTATATATAACGCGGATGGCTAATTATATTACAACTTATTAGTTCATACGTTCTCGAGCCTTCCTTGGTTTCGGGGTTTGACAAGGAGAACAGGATTTGCTGAGCGTAGGGGGTAGGGGGGTTTGTCGCGTGAAAACCAAAAGAGGGGGTGTATATATCAGGGTAAGTTGAAGAAAGTACGAATATGTTATGCACTTGATAGAGTATAATGTAATTCTTAAGTTATGTCATTTAATAATGAACCTAATTTAATTCGTGCAAGGAAATGTACCCCCTTGAGATGTTACTTGTGCCTGCACTCTGAGATGTAAAGTGAAAGGAAACCAAAAAAGAGAACCCCTATGCATATAAAAGAACGCCCGGCATGTTGGGTAACGAGGAGTATGTAATTACACCATTAATCAGATGCCAGTATAATTATCCGAGAGTGGAGTTCTACAGTTATGTACCTGAAATAGGAACCAGATACCAGGAATAGTTCACTAGTGCGACCCCCACATGTTGTGTCCCTGATTCTATCATGCATGATATGCCTTATATGAACCGGTTGGTGGTCTCTTACTACATTAAGATGGTTGCGTTAAACCGTAGTTGTTTATTTCAAGGAAAGTTTTGAGTGCCATATCTAGGGGATTAACCTATTTCCCAGGTTATAATAAAATATTTTTGAGTTTTAATGATTTGCTTTATGTACGTCTTAGATGATAGTACTTGCTTTTAGGTTAATATAAATGAATGGTGATAATACATATATATGTCCTAACACAACACACACACATAATTATGCACATTTATGCATAATTATGTGGTGTATTGGACTATATAGCTGTAGAACATGTGTAATACATGCACATGTAGGGAGTTACATGTTTATTATCAGAAGATAGTTTAACTTAGAATTCTGGCTTTGGGAGTCAGGGGTGGGAGTTAAAATCTCCCTTTTCTGGGCGCTAGGAGGGGGTTTAACCCTCGATCTTCGGTTTACAAGACCGATGCTTTAAGCTAAGCTACTAGGGCAAGCTCATTTTAGTGCTTTATTTTCTGCTCATCCTGCGAGTGGGGCAAGAATGAGGAATAACGCGAAGTATAAAACTGATGCGATCTGACCAATAATGATATATGGGTGTTCTACGGGCATGCCTCCAATTCATGTTAAAATGAGCATATCTGCTACTAAGGTTCAGAATAAAAACTGGGTAAGCGGGCGGAAAGTTAGTCCTCGTTGCTTTGAGGTGTGCAAAATGGGTACAACTAATAATACTAGAATGCTAAATAACAGGGCTAGTACTCCTCCTAGTTTGTTTGGAATGGACCGTAAAATAGCATAGGCAAATAAGAAGTACCATTCCGGCTGGATGTGCGGTGGGGTGACCAAGGGGTTTGCCGGGGTGAAGTTTTCTGGGTCTCCAAGTAGGGTGGGGGAAAATAAAGTTAGGAGTATAAGAGTTAGTAGTATTAATATGAAGCCAAGTAGGTCTTTATATGAGAAATATGGGTGGAAGGAAATTTTATCTGCGTCGGAATTTAGCCCGGCAGGGTTATTTGAGCCTGTCTCATGCAAGAATAGTAGGTGGAGAACTGTGGCACCGGCGATCACAAATGGGAGTAGGAAGTGAAATGCGAAGAATCGTGTTAACGTTGCGTTATCTACTGAAAAGCCACCTCAAATCCACTGGACAAGGGTGTCTCCTATATAAGGGACTGCTGATAATAAGTTTGTGATCACGGTGGCGCCTCAAAAGGATATTTGTCCTCATGGAAGTACGTAGCCCACGAAGGCCGTTATTATTACTAGGAGGAGGAGGATCACGCCAATGTTTCAGGTTTCTTTATAAAGGTAGGATCCGTAGTACAGGCCGCGGGCAATGTGTATATAAATACAGATGAAAAAGAAAGATGCTCCATTAGCATGCATGTTCCGGATAAGTCAACCATAATTAACGTCCCGGCAAATATGTGCTACCGATGAAAATGCGGTTGAGATATCAGAGGTGTAGTGTATAGCCAGAAATAATCCTGTCAGGATCTGAGTAATTAAGCACAGGCCTAAGAGGGACCCGAAGTTTCAGAGTGCTGAAATATTAGATGGTGTTGGGAGGTCAACCAGTGCGTCGTTAGCAATTTTCATTAGCGGATGTGTTTTTCGTAGGCTTGCCATTATTAGTTCCAGTAGTTGAATTATAACGGTGGTTCTTCAAGTCATAGGTCTCGGTTAAAGTCCGAGCTGGAATTATGACCTACTTCGTGTTTTTATTACTAATAGCGCTGGTTGTAGGACTAATCGCTGTTGCGTCTAATCCTACACCTTATTTTGCTGCTTTAGGGTTAGTAGTGGCAGCGGGGGTCGGGTGTGGGGTGTTGGTTGATTGTGGAGGGTCATTTTTATCGTTGGTTCTTTTCTTAATTTACTTAGGAGGAATGCTTGTGGTATTTGCTTATTCGGCAGCGCTGGCTGCCGAGCCCTTCCCAGAGGCTTGGGGGAGTCGTTCAGTAATTGGGTATGTTTTGATTTACTTGTTGAGCGTTGTGCTGGTGAGTGGGTTATTTTGAGGGGACTGGCATGAGGGTTCTTGGGTTGTCGTCGATGGGTTGAAAGAGCTCTCCATATTACGGGGGGATGTTGGGGGTGTGGCCATAATATATTCTTTAGGAGGAGGCATATTAATTATTTGTGCCTGGGTGTTGCTCTTGACATTACTTGTAGTGTTGGAGCTGACTCGAGGTTTAAGCCGGGGAACACTTCGGGTGGTTTAAATTAGGATTAGGATAGTTATCAAGGTTGTGGTTAAAAGGAAGATGGTTAAATATTTCTTAATTGTTCCTCGTGAAATATCATTTATTGTTTTTGCTATCATCATCTGAGTGAATGCTACTCCTTTTGGGCCTGCAGTCTGAAGTCATATTTGGTCAAGTTCATTGGCAGTTAGTCGTCCAATAATTAGCCCGGATTTAGGGGAAAGCCGGTGCATTAGTGTGGGGAAATACCCTAATATGTTTGAGAAATGGTGCATAGAAGCTTTATAAGAGGTTTTAAGTGGATTATTGGTTTTAGCTGCAAGTTCTATAGCCACTAGAAGTCCGGCTACAGATACAATAAGGGCTATTACTTTAAGGGTAGGGGACATTGTTATAACAGGTGTTTTTAGGGGTAAAAAGTTGTGTGTAATAATAAGGCCCGCAGTAATACTTCCTCAGGCAAGCCGTTTAATAGGGTTAATAGCTAGTGGATTATTCTCGTTAATAGGGGATAGTGAGAGAAACCGTGGGGGTCCTATGGTTACGAAATATACGACTCGGAAGCTGTAAACTGCAGTAAATGATGTAGCAATTAGTGTTAAGGTTAGGGCGCAGGCGTTGATGTAGGAGGTGTTTAGTGCTTCAATAATGGCATCTTTTGAGAAGAATCCGGCAAGGAATGGGGTACCTGCTAGTGCTAGGCTTCCAATAGCGAGGCAGGTTGCGGTAGTAGGCATAAGTTTGTGAAGGCCCCCTATTTTTCGAATATCCTGCTCATCATTAAGGCTATGAATAATAGATCCGGAGCAGAGGAAGAGTATGGCCTTAAAGAAAGCGTGTGTGCAGATATGAAGAAATGCTAGCTGTGGTTGATTTAGTCCGATTGTAACTATTATTAGTCCGAGTTGACTGGATGTTGAGAAGGCGACAATTTTCTTGATATCATTTTGGGTTAGGGCACAGGAAGCTGTAAATAGAGTGGTTAGTGCTCCTAAGCATAAACAAGTGGTTAATACTAGTTTATTATCTTCCATAAGTGGGTGAAGACGAATCAATAAGAAGATACCTGCAACTACTATGGTGCTAGAGTGAAGTAGGGCAGATACTGGTGTCGGGCCCTCTATGGCTGACGGAAGTCATGGATGTAGCCCGAATTGGGCTGACTTTCCTGCTGCCGCAAGGACTAATCCTAGAAGGGGGGTTGTTGTATTAAAGCTTTCTGATAAAGAGAAAATTTGTTGAATCTCCCAAGAATTTATATTTATTGCGAATCATGCTATAGCGAAGATTAGTCCGATATCCCCCACACGGTTGTAGATAACCGCTTGAAGGCTTGCCGTGTTGGCGTCTGCTCGACCATGTCATCAGCCAATAAGTAGGAAAGACATAATCCCAACACCTTCTCAGCCAATGAATAGTTGAAATATATTATTAGCTGTAACAAGAATAATTATGGCGATTAGGAATAAAAGTAAATACTTAAAGAATCGGTTAATGTTGGGGTCGGAGTGTATATATCATAGTGCAAACTGCAGAATCGATCATGTCACAAAAAGGGCAATAGGGGTAAAAATAAGGGAATAATGATCAAATTTAAAGCTAATATTTACATCAAATATTTGTGTGTTTGTTCATTGTCAGCTTGTGATAATGCCCTCTGTTCCTTGATCCAGAAATAGGATAAGTGGTAACAGGCTAATAAAGAACGAAGTACTGACGGCGGTCTTAACGTGTGTGGTTGCTCACGCTGGTTTTTGAGGGTTTGGGGCTAGCGTTGTAAGCAGTGGAAAAATAAGGACCATGAGAATTAGGGCAAACGAGGCTGATAAGGTTAGTACTGTTGGGGTCATAGCTTCCACTTGGATTTGCACCAAGAGTTTTTGGTTCCTAAGACCAATGGATGAGCTATTATCCTTCAGAAGCATAAAGAAGCCTAGGATTTTAACCTTGGTGCATAAGTATTAGCAGTACTTACTGATTTCTGCCCTTCCTTGGTAAGTAAGGGGATTTTAACCCTTATTTTCAGAATCACAATCTGATGCTTTAATTAAACTATACTTACTAGTAGCATCACCCTCAAATAAGTTCCGGGTTTAATACGAGGAGCAATACCGGAACGAGGTGAAGGGTTATTAATAGGTGTTCTCGGGTGTGAGATGGTGGGAGTTTTATAATGTGGTTTGGTGTTGGCCCGCGTTGAGATATTAAGAACATATAGAGGGAATAACTTGCGGTGATTAGTGTACCTAGCCCGGTGAGGGTGATGGTTCAGGGAGATCAGTTAAATAGGGTTGTAATAATCATAAGCTCACCTATTAAGTTAGGAAGTGGGGGTAGTGCTAAATTGGCTAGATTAGCAGTAAATCATCATACTGCCGCTAGGGGAAAAATCACTTGTAATCCTCGAGCGAGAACTATGGTTCGACTATGGGTTCGTTCATAGGTTGTATTAGCTAAACAGAATAATATAGAGGATACCAAGCCATGGGCAATTATTAGAATAATTGCTCCTGAGAACCCTCAGGGGGTTTGAATTAGGATACCTGCTGCTACAAGCCCTATGTGGCTTACGGAGGAGTAAGCGATTAATGATTTAAGGTCCGTTTGTCGTAGGCAAATAGAGCCTGCCATAATAATACCTCATAGTGCTAGAAGAATAAATGGATAGATTAGTTCTTTAGAGAGGGGGTCCAATATAACTATTATTCGTATTATTCCGTATCCCCCTAATTTTAGTAAAATTGCCGCTAGTACTATAGATCCTGCAATGGGGGCTTCTACGTGCGCCTTTGGTAATCATAGGTGTACCCCATAGAGGGGTAGTTTTACTAAAAAGGCAATCAAGCAGCCTGCTCATCAGATTTTATGACCTCAGGAGTTCAGTATAAGCGGTTGGGCATATTGAATAATTAACATGGATAAAGTTCCTGTAGATTGTTGTAATAGAAGCAGGGCTACTAAAAGCGGAAGTGAGCCGGCTAGGGTATAAAATAAAAAGTAGGTGCCTGCGCTTAGGCGTTCAGCCTGGTTACCTCACCGGGTGATGATAATAAGGGTGGGGATGAGCGTGGCTTCAAATATAATGTAAAATATGATGATTTCTGTGGCGCTGAAAGCCATAATTAGAAAAACCTGTAATGAGGTTAATAATATAATATAAAGACGTTGTCGACTAATGGGTTCAGGATTAATATGATTTTGACTGGCTAAAATTATTAAGGGGAGAAGTCAGCACGTTAAAACTAGGAGAGGCGTAGAGAGGGGGTCTGTGGCCAAGTATGAGTTGGACACGGCTCACCCGGTTTCCGATGTTCATTTTAATCATGCGAGGCTAGTAAGGGCAATTAGGAGACCATGAGTGGTTGTGATTGCCCATAATCATTTGGGGGGCGCTATTCAGATTGTTGGAAATATTATGATCGTAGGGATTAACACCTTTAGCATTGTAGAAGATTTAGGTTCTGTAAACGGTCGGTGCCGTGAGTTCGGGTTGTGGCCACCAAGAGTGCAAGGCCTGTACTGGCTTCGCAGGCGGAGAAGGCTAGCAGAAGTATAGGGGCTGTAGAGAAGCTTGTTGATTCAAATTGTAGTGTTCATAGGGCTAATGCAATAAATAAGGATAGCATTATTCCTTCCAAGCACAATAGTGCAGAGAGTAGGTGTGTGCGGTGAAATGCTAGTCCTATGAGTCCTAAAATAAAGGCTGAGCTAAAGCTAAAGTGTACTGGGGTCATAAGGGGACTGTGGAATTAAACCACAATTTTCTGAGCCGAAATCAGAGGTCTTTTTTGGACTAATCCCCTATTCCGCTCACTCTAGGCCCCCTTGGGCTCATTCATAAGCTAACCCAAGGGTTAATAGTATTAGGACTATGGTAACTCAAAAGAGTGTCTCGGTTGGGCTGTGGAGTTGATTTCCTCATGGTAGGGGGAGGAGAAGGGCAATTTCCAAATCAAATAAAAGGAATAGGATGGCTACTAAGAAGAATCGTAAGGAGAAGGGTAATCGGGCAGACCCTAGCGGGTCAAATCCACATTCATATGGTGATAGCTTTTCTGCGTCAGGGTTTATTTGAGGTAATCAGAAGGATACAATTGCTAAAATTGAGGATAGGGTTGTCGTAATTATTAAGATATTTGTAACTAAATTCATTATCTTTCCTTGGGGTTTAACCAAGACTAAATGATTGGAAGTCACTTGTACTAACTTTAATACTAGAAAGATATGAGCCTCATCAGTAAATTGATACGTAAAGGAATAGCCACACTACGTCAACAAAATGTCAGTATCAGGCAGCGGCTTCAAAGCCGAAGTGGTGTTCGGATGTAAAGTGATACTGAATTTGACGTAGAAGACAGACTGCTAGGAAGGTTGAGCCAATAATGACATGTAATCCGTGGAAGCCTGTAGCAACAAAGAATGTAGAGCCGTACACACCGTCTGCAATTGTAAAAGGTGCTTCATAATATTCTATGGCCTGGAGAGCAGTAAAATAGAAGCCCAATAGAATTGTAAGTGCAAGAGATTGAATGGCTTGTTTTCGTTTACCCTCCATAATGCTGTGGTGAGCTCATGTGACTGTTACTCCTGATGCTAGTAATACGGCTGTATTAAGGAGGGGCACTTCAAAGGGGTCCAGTGTGGTAACTCCTGTGGGAGGTCAGCATCCGCCTAGTTCAGGTGTGGGGGCCAGGCTTGAGTGATAAAAGGCTCAAAAGAAGCCCAAGAAAAAGAATACCTCAGAGGTAATAAATAATATTATTCCATATCGTAATCCCTTTTGGACTGGCGGCGTGTGGTGGCCTTGAAAGGTTCCTTCCCGAATAATATCACGTCACCACTGAAATATTGTAAGAAGTAAGAGAATTAGTCCAAGGGTTATCAGTGTTACTGAGTGGAAGTGAAACCAGATTGCTAGGCCGGATGTTATTAGTAGGGCACCGATGGCTCCGGTTAGTGGTCATGGGCTAGGATCAACTATGTGATATGCATGTGCTTGGTGGGCCATTAAACGTTCTCTTGTAGATAAAGGCTCAGGAGTAATACAAATACGTAAGCTTGAATTATTGCTACTGCAACTTCTAATAGTGTTAAAAGGAAGAGGACAGCGGCTGTCAGGATTGCTACAGTTGGTATTATGGGTAACAATACAAATACGGCTGTGGCGATAAGTTGAATTAGTAGGTGACCTGCAGTTAGGTTAGCTGTAAGTCGGACTCCGAGGGCTAGCGGCCGGATAATCAGGCTAATTGTTTCGATGATAATTAGTACAGGAATCAGGGGAATAGGGGTTCCTTCTGGTAGAAGGTGTCCAAGAGCAACTGTTGGTTGGTTTCGCATTCCAATGATAACCGTGGCAAGTCATAATGGCACGGCAAATCCCATATTCAGGGATAGTTGTGTGGTAGGTGTAAAGGTATAGGGGAGAAGGCCTAATATATTAATAGAAATAAGGAATAGTATCAAAGAGGTTAGTAGTAGTGCTCATTTATGCCCCCCTATATTTAAGGGCATTATTAGTTGATTGGTAAATCGATTAATAAACCATGTTTGAACAGTAATAAGCCGGCTATTTACTCAGCGAGGTGAGGGGGTCGGAAATAGCACTCAAGGTAGTGTAATTGCAACAGCGATAAGTGGAATTCCTAGGAAGAATGGGCTTGCAAATTGATCAAAGAAGCTTACTATCATGGTCAGTTTCAGGAGTCAGTTTTATGTTTTTCTTCATTTATTGGGGATGGTTCATTTGGGGTTAGGTGATTTAAGACCTTAGTTGGAATAATAGTGAGGAAAATGATTCATGAAAATACTAGAATTATAAATCAGGGGTTGGGATTAAGTTGGGGCATGTCACTAGAGGTGGTCGGTAGTCACCAAACTTTGGCTTAAAAGGCCAACGCTTTGTCCAATAATTAGCTTTCTAGTGAGGCGTCTTCTAATATTAATGAGGACCAGCTTTCGAAATGTTCTAGTGGGACGGCTTCAACTACAATAGGTATAAAGCTGTGGTTGGCCCCACAGATTTCAGAGCATTGTCCATAAAATACACCTGGGCGTGAGGCAATAAAGGCAGTCTGATTTAATCGTCCAGGGACTGCGTCTATTTTGATACCAAGAGATGGAACCGCTCAAGAATGTAGTACGTCTTCGGCAGAAACAAGAACACGAATTGGTGATTCCATTGGGACCACTATTCGGTGGTCTGTTTCTAGAAGTCGAAATTGGCCCGGCGAGAGGTCTTGAGTCGAAATTATGTATGAATCAAACCCTAGGTCTTCATAATCTGTATATTCGTAGCTTCAATATCATTGGTGTCCTATGGCTTTAATTGTCAAGTGGGGGTCATTAATTTCGTCTATTAAATATAAAATTCGAAGAGAGGGAAGGGCAATTAAGACTAGAATAACTGCTGGTAGTACTGTTCAAACAATCTCGATCTCTTGGGAATCTAAAATATATTTATTAGTAAGTTTAGTTGAAACCATTGCAACAATGATATAGAGTACTATTGTGCTAATTAAAAATACAATTATTAAGGCATGGTCATGGAAGTGGAGAAGTTCTTCTATTACAGGGGATGCCGCATCTTGAAATCCTAGTTGGGTGGGATGTGCCATTAAATTTTAGGTTAAGACATACAGGGGTTTAACCCGTAATATCACCTTGACAAGGTGATGTAATATACATTTTACTAATGTCTTTGGAAGAAAGTGACAGAATGGCTATGTGACTGGCTTGAAACCAGTATATGGGGGTTCAATTCCTCCCTTTCTCGTTAGTTTAATTGAACTTGTACGAATGCTGGCTCCTCAAAGGTGTGATATGGTGGTGGGCAGCCATGTAATCATTCTACGTTTGTTGTAGTAAGTTCTACAGAGGATACTTCTCGTTTGGCGGCAAAGGCTTCTCAGAGGATAAATAGGAATATAATTACTGCTACTAGTGAGATGAGTGAGCCAATGGATGACACTGTATTTCATAAGGCATAAGCGTCTGGGTAATCAGAATATCGTCGCGGTATACCTGCTAGACCTAAGAAGTGCTGTGGGAAGAATGTAAGGTTAACACCAATAAATATTACGGCAAAATGGATTTTTGTCCAAGTATCATTTAAGGTGAATCCTGAAAATAATGGGAATCAGTGAACGAAGGCTGCTATGATGGCAAATACAGCTCCTATTGATAATACATAGTGGAAGTGGGCGACTACGTAGTATGTGTCATGGAGCACAATATCAAGTGATGAATTAGCTAGAACAATTCCTGTTAATCCTCCCACCGTAAAAAGGAAAATAAATCCTAAGGCCCATAGTATAGGGGTTTCCCATTTGATAGAGCCGCCATGGAGCGTAGCAAGTCAGCTAAATACTTTTACACCGGTTGGGATGGCAATAATTATTGTTGCAGATGTAAAGTAGGCACGGGTGTCTACATCTATTCCAACAGTGAACATGTGATGGGCTCAAACGATAAAGCCGAGGAGGCCAATGGCTATTATTGCTCAGACTATACCCATATAGCCGAATGGTTCTTTTTTACCTGCATAATAAGCTACTACATGTGAAATAATGCCAAATCCTGGTAAAATAAGAATGTATACTTCTGGATGGCCAAAGAATCAGAATAAATGCTGATATAAGATTGGATCTCCTCCCCCCGCGGGGTCAAAGAATGTAGTATTTAGGTTACGATCAGTAAGAAGTATTGTAATTCCAGCAGCTAGGACAGGTAATGATAGGAGTAGAAGAACAGCAGTTACAAGTACGGCTCAAACAAAGAGGGGTGTCTGATACTGGGAGATGGCTGGGGGTTTCATATTAATAATTGTGGTAATAAAATTAACTGCCCCTAAAATTGAGGACACACCTGCTAAATGAAGAGAGAAAATTGTAAGATCTACTGATGCTCCTGCATGGGCGAGGTTACCTGCAAGAGGGGGGTATACAGTCCATCCTGTCCCAGCTCCAGCTTCAACACCAGAAGAGGCCAACAACAATAGGAATGATGGGGGCAAGAGTCAAAAGCTCATGTTATTTATTCGTGGGAATGCCATGTCTGGTGCTCCAATTATTAGAGGTACAAGTCAATTCCCAAACCCACCAATTAGAATTGGTATTACTATAAAGAAAATTATTACGAAGGCGTGGGCAGTAACAATAACATTATAAATTTGATCATCGCCTAGGAGTGATCCGGGTTGGCTAAGTTCGGCTCGAATAAGAAGGCTTAAAGCGGTCCCCACTATTCCGGCTCAGGCACCAAATACAAGATAAAGGGTGCCAATGTCTTTGTGGTTTGTAGAAAAGAATCAGCGCGTAATTGCCACAGGTAGGGTAGCCGAGCGTTCAGGCGGTGGGTTGTAGCCCCGAAGACGGAGGTTTAAGTCCTCTTCCTATCAGAGCCCTGTGGTGTAGAAACACGCCGGATTGCAAATCCGGAGCCGCAGAGTAATACCCGCCGGGGCTTTTCCCGCCTTACTAGGCGAATGGCGGGAAAAGTAGATGGATGCTCGCTGGCTTGAGCGTTTAGCTGTTAACTAAAAGTTTGTAGGATCGAGGCCTTCCCATCTAGAAAGGCCTTAGTTTAATAAAAACATTTGATTTGCAATCAGAAAATGCAAGATAGAGTCTTGTAGGTCTTATCAGGGACTAGGAGATTTTCACTCCTGCTTAGGGCTTTGAAGGTCCTGGGTCTAATGTTATCCTAAGTCCCTAGGTGATTAGTGTAATAATGCTTGGGGTCATGGGTAAGAGGCCCACTGCCATCACGGTGAATAAGGCCAGAGGAAAAGAGGTTTGAGTTGTTTGTAGCCGTCAGGGTGTGGTGGAGGCAGCAGAGTGAGGGGAAATGGTCAAGGTTATTGCGTAGCAAAGTCGTAGATAAAAATAGAGACTAAGTAGGGCAGTGATGGCCATTATGGTGGCAATAAGGGGGAGGTCCTGTTTTGCTAGTTCTTGCAGAATTAATCATTTTGGCATAAAACCCGTAAGGGGAGGTAAGCCTCCAAGCGACAATAATACAAGGGCAGCAATAGTTACTAGGGCAGGATTTTTTGACCAGACCATTGTGAGGGTATTAACTTTTGTAGCGGATGAGGCCTTTAGGGTGAGGAAAGCTGCGGATGTTATAAAGATATAAGTTACTAGTGCTATAAGGGTAAGGTGGGGGGCATATTGAAGAATAATAACCATTCAGCCCATATGTGCAATTGAGGAATAGGCTAGGGTTTTTCGTAACTGTGTTTGGTTTAAGCCACCTCACCCTCCAATAAGAGTAGATATGAGTCCTAGAATTGTGAGTAGTAAGGGGTCAGTAGCTTGGGCGACTGTAATAATGAGGGCGAGGGGAGCAAGTTTCTGTCAGGTAGACAAAACTAGTCCTGTGAGTAGGTCTAATCCTTGTAAGACTTCAGGTATCCAGAAGTGTATTGGGGCTAAACCAATTTTAAGTGCTAGGGCGGCAATTACCATTGCGCTAGCAATAGGGCTAGACATATTAACTATATCTCAGACCCCTATTATTCAGGCATTCGTTGTGCTTGCAAACAGGATCATGGCTGCTGCAGTGGCTTGAGTAAGAAAATATTTTGTGGTGGCTTCTACTGCGCGAGGGTGGTGATGTTGCGCTATAAGAGGAATGATCGCTAAGGTATTAATTTCTAATCCTATTCAGGCTAATAGCCAGTGGGAGCTGGCAAAGGTGAGGGTAGTTCCTAAACCAAGGCTGGACAATAGTGTCATTAGTACATAAGGGTTCATTGATGAAGGAAGGAGTTTAACCGTCATGTCCGGGGTATGGGCCCGAAAGCTTATTTAGCTGACCTCATCTTAGAAAGTGGTGTAGAGGAAGCACTAAGAGTTTTGATCTCTTAGGCATGGGTTCGAGCCCCTTCTTTCTAAGAACTGAGAGGATTTTAACCTCTGTAAGCCACTCTATCAAAGTGGTCCCTGGGTACTCGGGCACAGTTCCTAGGTTATAGCTGGGGGGGGAGGCCTGCTAGTGCAATAGGGAGGGATATATGTCAAAGAACAAGAGCTAGTGTTAAGGGAAGAAAGTTCTTCCATACAAGATGTATAAGTTGATCATATCGAAAACGGGGATAGGAGGCTCGGACTCACAGGAATAATACGGATAAGAATGTGGCTTTAATCATGAGATTAATCGTCGTTAGTTCTGGTACACTTGGAAAATATAATGCTCCTAAAAATAGGATAGCGGAGAGAGTATTTATTAATAAAATATTGGCATATTCGGCGAGGAAAAATAAGGCAAAGGGCCCCCCTGCATACTCTACATTAAATCCTGAAACAAGTTCTGATTCACCCTCCGTTAGGTCAAAGGGTGCTCGGTTAGTTTCAGCTAAGGTTGAGATATATCATATTGCGGCTAAGGGTCATAGTGGAATTAATAGTCAGATACTTTCTTGAGCCGTATTAAATGTTTGAAGGGTATAACCCCCAGAGAAGATAATTACTGAAAGCAGAATAAGCCCAAGACTTACTTCATAGGAAATTGTTTGGGCGACTGCTCGAAGGGCCCCAATAAGGGCATACTTTGAATTTGATGCTCACCCTGATCCAAGAATAGAATATACTGCAAGACTCGATAATGCTAAGATAAACAGGACACCTAAGTTGAGGTCAATGACGGGGTAGGGCATGGGTATGGGCGCTCATAGGGTTAAGGCAAGAGTTAGTGCGAGGATCGGGGTTGCAAGAAATAGGAAGGGGGACGAGGTGGAGGGGCGAAGGGGTTCTTTAATAAAGAGTTTTACCCCGTCGGCAATAGGTTGTATTAATCCGTATGGTCCTACTACATTAGGCCCTTTTCGTAGCTGTATATAACCTAATACTTTTCGTTCGAGTAAGGTCAGGAAAGCTACTGCTAGTAGGATAGGGATAATATAAGCGAGGGGGTTAATTAGGTGGATTATTAGGGCATTCAGCATGAACTGGGAAGAGGATTTGAACCTCTGACTTAAAGGGCTTAGGCCTTTCGCAATTTACCATGCTCTGCCACCCCAGTATGCCCTTATCTTGGGCGGCAGGGGTTTGGGCCCTCCCTTTATTTAATTTATTTGTTTTCATCAATTAGGGGAGGGGCATGCGTTTAGTATAGGCCCCCCTTTTCCAATCCTTTCGTACTAGGAAAAGTAGCGCTACAGATAGAAACTGACCTGGATTACTCCGGTCTGAACTCAGATCACGTAGGACTTTAATCGTTGAACAAACGAACCCTTAATAGCGGCTGCACCATTAGGATGTCCTGATCCAACATCGAGGTCGTAAACCCCCTCGTCGATATGGGCTCTGGGAGAGGATTGCGCTGTTATCCCTAGGGTAACTTGGTTCGTTGATCGGCTATATTAGTCGGATCATTATTGGTCAGATGTTTTGTGGCTTAAAGATGTTTCTTTTGGCTCTAGGGTTTAGGCCCAGTCCACTCGGAGGCTTATCTTTTCTCCGTGGTCGCCCCAACCGAAGGTAAAGCTTCATGGTCACTAAGTTCTCGCTTTGTATGGAGTCGTTTGACGTGGCTGAATTTTGTACCTTAAGCTCCAAAGGGTCTTCTCGTCTTGTATAATTATACCCGCTTCTGCACGGATAGATCAATTTCACTGACTGGAGGGGGGAGACAGTTAAGCCCTCGTCTAGCCATTCATACAGGTCTCTATTTAAGAGACAAGTGATTGCGCTACCTTTGCACGGTCAAAATACCGCGGCCGTTGAACCCGTAGTCACTGGGCAGGCTGGACCTCCTATACTTGATGTAATTGCAGGAGGCGATGTTTTTGGTAAACAGGCGAGGCTTGTGTTTGCCGAGTTCCTTCCCCTTCTTTTAGTCTTTCCCTTAAAATGGCACTCCAGTGTGGGGTTAACGATTAATTATTGTGAGTTCTTCTTGAGGTCTTTACTACTTACATTACCCTCTTAGGTTGGGCTCGTTAAATTCCAGTGGCTAGTCCGATCTGGTCTACACTTGTGGCGGGAGAAGAGCAGGTCTTCTTATTACTCATTTTAGCATAATCTCTTCCATGTGGGCATGGGTTGGCCTGATACAATTAGGGGAGTAAGATTTTTTATCAATATAATAAACTTCTTTCTGTCTGAGCTTTAACGCTTTCTGTTTAGATGGCTGCTTTCAGGCCCACTAGAACAGTACATTTTATATATTATGATCTTTATCCTCCTGTAAAGGTTGTATCCTTTGTTTAAGGGGCTGTACCCCCTTTAACTAACTCTCGCACTTATCTCTTAATATCTTAATAATATATCTATTGATTAGGGGTGTGCGAGGCTGAACTTTTATCCATTTCTCAGGTAACCAGCTATCACCAGGTTCGGTAGGTCTGTCACTTCTACCCGGAGCTCTTCCCACTCTTTTGCCACAGAGACGGGTTAGCCCTAAATTATATAGGCTGTCTCGGGGTAGCTCACCTGGTTTCGGGGCATCAAACTAAAGGTCTCTTTGCTTGAGGGTGCTGGCTAAATCATGATGCAAAAGGTACAAGGTTTAGTCTTTGTTTTTCAGTACTTATATGGGTTGTTTCACTTCTCTTTCAGCTTTCCCTTGCGGTACTTTTTCTATTGCTTTAAATGGACCTTTTCTGTCTCCCATACTCAGGTAAAAAAATGGTTTAGTTTGGGGTTTTAAACATTGTTCTATTATAAATATCGTTAAATTATATTAGTAAATAAGCTAGCTGGTTGGTTCAGGGTGATCCAACTTGCATGGATGTCTTCTCGGTGTAAGTGAGATGCTTAGCTAACTCGGCCACACCCTGAATTTAATCCAAGTGCACCTTCCGGTACACTTACCATGTTACGACTTGCCTCCCCTTATCAGCGCTTCGGTATTAGATAATTTTATTGCATTTAGACAGGGGAGAGTGACGGGCGGTGTGTACGCGTCTCAGAGCCGGGTTCAAAAGGACACGCTGCTTCCTTTTTACTACTAAATCCTCCTTCAAGCACCATTTCAAGTTGCATGTTCGTAGTATTCTATAATAGAAAATGTAGCCCATTTCTTCCCGCTTCGTACGCTACACCTCGACCTGACGTTCTGGGTTGTGCCCATTTTGCTTACTTTTATTACCTTCACAGGGTAAGCTGACGACGGCGGTATATAGGCTGGGATGGCTAGAAGTGGTGAGGTTTAACGGGGGTTATCGGTTCTAGAACAGGCTCCTCTAGGGGGGTCTGAGACACCGTCAGGTCCTTTGGGTTTCAAGCTAATGCTCGTAGTGCCCAGGCGGACGTTTAACTGTAATTGGACGTCTAAGTTTATGGCTGAGCATAGTGGGGTATCTAATCCCAGTTTGTTCCTCAGTTTTCGTGGGGTCAGGTGGGCTTCTTTAAAGCTACCTTCGTATATTGGACTTCGGACTCCTAGAAGCGTATGACAGCCAAAGGGCCGTTCGGCTTTATTATTTCACTGTCCTTAACCACCCTTTACGCCGTTGTGTTATCAACTAGGGCCTCTCGTCTAACCGCGGTGGCTGGCACGAGTTTTACCGGCCCTTTTAACCCTAACTGAGTCAAGTTTTCACTTATGGCTTAAAATTTATCACTGCTGAATTCCCTTAGGGGTGTGGCTAGGCCAGGCGTTTTGGGCTAGAAATCTGTGCCTGATGCCTGCTCCTCGTCCCCGGACAGGGGATTGAGGGCGTACTCACAGGGCTGCGGAGACTTGCATGTGTAAGTTGGGTTAAAGCTGATAGTAAGGTTGGGACCATGCCTTTGTGCATGCGGAGCTTTTCAGGGCCCATTTTAATATCTTCAGTATTATGCTTTATATTAAGCTACGCTCGC